TCCTAATAAGTGCAATTAGTTATTATGATAATGAATAAATGTTCAACTTTCTAACTATAACTCATAATAATCAGAACTCATTATAATGGTGGTTACCTTTTTATTTTTTTAGAAAAAAATAAATATCTCTGTTCTCCGCTGAAAAACGAAGACTAAATCTTGAGTTTAGTGGAAAAAGCCCTTTATCGGATTTGAACCGATGGCTTACGCCTTACCATGGCGTTACTCTACCACTGAGTTAAAAGGGCCCGTTTTATTCAATTCATGAATTTTCCATTATGAGTCTAATGCATATATATCTGCATATGCATATATGTCTGCATATATGTACATATATACATATATGCATAGGGGTTCATACAAGAACCATCAAATAAAAAATTGTATGGAATCATAACATAAAAGTAGGAAAGACTCTTCGGATCTAGTCATACCATTAGATTCTATTGACAATTCCAAAAAACTGTTCATAGTATGATAATACTATGATGATGATTATCATAGTATGATGACGGTCGGGTGGATATGCCCCTATCGTCTAGTGGTTCAGGACATCTCTCTTTCAAGGAGGCAGCGGGGATTCGACTTCCCCTGGGGGTAGGGAGGAAGTTGATCGTAGATTATCAAGAAATCTCGAATTAATTCTTCCTGGGTCGATGCCCGAGCGGTTAATGGGGACGGACTGTAAATTCGTTGACGATATGTCTACGCTGGTTCAAATCCAGCTCGGCCCAATAATTTGTTGCTCCATGAATATGAAATAAGCAATTTGTCCTCCAGAAACATAAATGCCTGATCCGTAGAAATGAAGAGAAAGAGTCAATTTTTTCTCTATCCATGTTTTTCTCATTCGTTCTGATTTTTCTAACGATCTAGATTAATGATACTTAATCTTAATTAAGTATCATTAAAATAAAAATAGTTCTTTTTCTCATTGAAAAATTGATTATCCATTTTTTTGGCAATAACCGCTCATTACTAGTAATCCGTGTCGCTCTCACTATATTCCATATCCATGTGGATATTCAGTATATCATTCGTGTTTCTGTTACAACACAACGAATAGAGTGTTCTTATAAAACTAGTAAGAATATGTATGCCATACACCTTGCTGGGATTGTAGTTCAATCGGTCAGAGCACCGCCCTGTCAAGGCGGAAGCTGCGGGTTCGAGCCCCGTCAGTCCCGAACTAGGATCCGATGAATTGATAAATTCATCTCTCCATTTTCTGTGAAAGGGGGGACAGGTAGCAAGATCTAATCCCCAGCGGGGATCCTTATTTCTTTTGTTTTTCGTTTCGCATTTATCATCAGACAAGTACAGGAATTTGAATTTCTTTCACTAATACCGATTGATAAGGGGAGACATATGTAAGTTGGTACAATCGGTGGCATTACTATATTCAGTATTTTAATAGATACCATACTCGTCTGACTTTCTTTTTCAATTGTTCTTGAACAATGAAATGGAATATAGTTCCCCTATTTTTACCGGGAGTACATACACAAATTGTATTCGTTTATTGTACGATACACAATGAACTTAACATAATTACCTCGACTTTGTTTGTGTATCCTCAATTACTAATTGGAAACAATCTATCTATTCTCATGCAAATTGCACACTGAATTTTTGATGTATGCGTTCTAGTCTCAATCCAAGAAAGAAGAAGAGATACTATACTAATAAAATAAAAGACCAAGCAACGCCCCTTTTTAGTAAATTTGTTGGAATATTAGATCTTTTCCACTTAAGACCCGTCCTTTTTTCCATTTCACTTCTACTGTTTGGATCTGTGTGACCCATAGAATACCGGTCATATTCATATAATATCTCATAATTGTATGTATAAGTATAAGGAAAGAGAGTTGTATAAGGAAGACAAAGACAGTAGGTTATGGAAAAGAAAAAAAAGTGGAAAAAAGGATGAAAAATTCAATGGAATTCCTGATCCAATAAAGAATCCCATTTCGGATTTAGTATGGATAAAATAAAAGATTTTCTTATGTTATACTATTCAATTCTCGACGATGAATCGATTTGATAGATCAGATATTGTTATTCATAATATTGATCCGATTCAGTATCATCAGAATTCAATTCATCCCATTGAATTGACAGGAGTAAAATTTCTTATCTCTATGGGATTAGATCCCGAGTTATTGCGAAGTAAAAAAAACAATGAGATTATGGAAGTCAATATTCTCGCATTTATTGCTACTGCGCTGTTCATTCTAGTTCCTACTGCTTTTTTACTTATCATCTACGTAAAAACAGTCAGTCAAAATGATTAATTTAACTGAAACTTGTTTGGATTATTAGTTCTTATCAATGATTGAAGAAATAAAAGAAAGGGATTAAAACTCCAAGTTTTAAACGAAATGATTTGGCTGGAATCATAACTATCTGAGATAGTGTGGTAGAAAGAACTATATTATATATAGTTCTTTCTACCACACTAGATAGTATTGTATATTTTTATCATATAAATTTATTATCATATAAATAGTATGATCATTAAATAGTATGATCATATAAATTTTATAATATAAAGTTGTATACAGATATGGTTTTATATAGATCAATTTACAATATGTACATGTATTAGATGTACATCTAATACATATACATCGAAATAGCAGTCTAATTCTATTTCTTTTTTTTTTTTCGCTACATCTACTTGTATGGGTTTCGATCAATCCAAAATAATCCAAGGCCAACTCTTCTAATTCCTAGGCTTCTTATTCTTATAACTTATAACTTAATATATAGATTTATATTAATAATTAGATTTATATATAATATATATTTATTTATATATAATATAATATAAACTAAATATATATATAAGTCCCGAGATCCATCGAAAAAATCAATGGAGGAAAAATAGTATGGGTATGGGCATATATTAACTATATAAAATAAAAATAAAATAAAACGAAACCAAGGAATTTTTTTTTTTAGTTTCGCAAAACGATCAATTAAACGATTGATACAATTCGATCACTCAATCGATTATTCAATTAGTAGTACCCCTAGAGTCCACTTCTTCCCCATACTACGAGTGAGAGGGAAAATGTAAAGACTACCATTAAAGCAGCCCAAGTGAGACTTACTATATCCATGTGAATTATGTCTCCTATCTCTATGAAGGAATTATTTCATTATTGATTATTGATCAATAATCATAGTGGAATCAATGGTGCAGAGTCAAAAGAAAATAGGATTCTGACTTAAGGCTATTGATGAACTAATCCAACGAATCTACTCGTAACAAGTTCCTATATTATAAAATTTCTGGTAGAATCGGGAAGCATTAAGCACAAATACGATACACACACCTTTTATTTGGAAATAGCAAAGGAATGCTCCTAATGGAACATGTAGAACTAGTAAGACCTATTGTTTGTTACCTTTCTTTCATAAGCAAAAGACGTCAAAATATACCATCAAGATAGATAACCATCTATCAGATACCTCTATTTTATTTGATCTAAGGCTTACGTCTTTCTTTCTGTGAAAGAATGGAATGGTAAGACACCACCACCATTATTACATACATTCTCTTTTTTGTAATCCCCTACACGGGCAAAGAATTTTTTTTTTTTCAACTTTTCTTTTTACTCTATAGAGCCGCCCAACCATGTTGATTGAATGTTTGAGTACTCAAAGCCTCTCGTGAGTCTGGATACAAAGTATCTTCAGTCCTTTCCACAACTTCTAAATTGATTTCCCATCAACCTATTCTATTCAATCTAATTCCAGACAGAGTCAGTAGACACTATTTTAGTATTTAGTATAGGTAGTGTAAGATAATTAGGAAGTCTTGATAGTCTTTCGTATAATCTCTTCTTCAATCCTAGGAGCAAAAATGGAGTGTCCTTTAGGAACCTTTGGATACTAAGATTTCCGACCTCTTACTTTCGTAGTTCTGAATCCCAGAATTGACTCTCACTATTTATTTGATTCAATTGATATCATAAATCAAATAAATGTCCGAATCAATCATTAATAAGTAAGGGTTACTTCATACCTATTGGTACCGGTTTGGACCGGTACCCAGAACCCGGATTTTGAGAAAAAAAATTTACAGTTTTTTTATAGAATTCTGGATTCTAAAAATCAAGTATCGACAGGCCTAGTCGTTTGCCTCTGCTTCTTGCGGGGCAAGAATTTGTCGAGTTAGATCAGCAGAATAAGAAATTTCAAGTCTTTTGTTGATCAGGCGACACCCGGATTTGAACTGGGGATAAAGGATTTGCAGTCCCCCGCCTTACCACTTGGCCATGCCGCCAAATCTGATCCAAAAAAATGGATAATATTTTGATCCATCCATATTCTATTACTAATTTTTTTTTGATCTTGAATCCCATTGTACTTATCCCTTTTCAAAAATTAATCCCTATTTTTTATTGGATCCAGTTTAGATTATTCTCTTCGATTGATTGTATCTCAAAAGACACACTGCTTAAAAACTTCCCTTCTCCTTCTATTGAAAAGAGAAAAAATAGATTTCCGGTCACAGACCGAAAAATTCAGGGCAAATTTGAACCATTAACTATTTTTACTTTAGAATTAGTGAACGGTTCTTAAATTTGTATCTCAAATTGTATTTCTTTAATTTTAATGGTATAACAAAATCAAATTGATTTACGACTAATCAGTATCAATTATTTTCAATAATCAATCCTTTTCAATTTCAATTATAACAAAATATATGTGTATATGTAAACCCCAGAACAGAAATTGTTACACAGATACCGAATTGGGGCTTTCTCTTATGTACATATCCCTATAGAGAATTTTCGTGCTTAAATTTTTCATTGAATATTTTGAATAGAAAATAGGAATTATGATATAGTGCGACCTGACTTCTGTTGCCACAAGTAAAATTACGATAAAAGATGCGATATGCGGATAGGTATATCGGCATGTACTTAATAAATACTACTCCTATTACTATTACGCAATTCAATCGTATTCTATCTATAAATTCTACT